CGTGCTTCTTACATTTTCGTTACTATTTTCATTACTATTAATTCGATATGTGTTTAAAAAATAAGTTTTTTCATTGTTTTTCGTCGTTAATAAATATAATAAACGCAAATTTTTTTTAATAATTTCGGGTCCTTCTTTATCTTTACCCCATAGAGACATTGAATAGAACGAACTGCTTTTTTTGCCACTGTAAGTTTGAAAATAAACGTTTAAATGTCCTTCAAAAGCAAGTAAATAGATCCGAAACATATAAAATGCAGTTAATCCTGCTGTGGACCAAGCTATTATTGCAAAAATAGGTGAATACAACCAACTATCATTAAGAATTTCATCTTTGGACCAAAAACAAGCAAGGGGTGGAATACCAGAAAGAGAAAGTGTACCCAATAAAAAAGCAGTTTTTGTAATTGGTACATGTTTTCTTAAACCGCCCATAAGAACCATATTCTGACTTTTATCTGGAGAATATCCAACAATAGCTTCCATCGCATGAATAATTGATCCAGATCCTAAGAACAACAATGCCTTCGAATAAGCATGAGTAATCAAATGAAATAAAGCAGCTCGATAAGACCCCATACCTAGAGCTAACATCATATAACCCAATTGAGACATTGTAGAATAAGCTAAGCTTTTCTTAATATCTTTTTGAGCAAGAGCTAAAGTGGCTCCTAAAAATAATGTTATTATACCTATCAAAGCTATTAGATTTAGAATGTAAGGTATAACTATGAAAAGAGGAAGAAGCCGAGCTACAAGAAAAATTCCTGCTGCTACCATAGTAGCGGCATGTATAAGAGCCGAAATGGGGGTAGGCCCTTCCATGGCATCAGGTAACCATACATGAAGTGGAAATTGGGCGGATTTAGCAACAGCGCCGGCAAATAATAGGGAGGCGCATAAAGTAACAAATAAAAAATTAACTTCATTATTAGAAACCAAGTTATTGAATATTTCAAACAAATCCCGAAATTCGAAACTACCTGTTATCCAATAAAAACCCAAAATTCCTAATAATAAACCAAAATCCCCGACACGATTAGTTACAAACGCTTTTTGACAAGCATTCGCGGCACTGGGTCGTGTGAACCAAAAACCTATTAATAGATAAGAACACACTCCAACTAATTCCCAAAAAATATAAATTTGTATCAAATTAGAACTAGTAACTAATCCCAACATTGAAGTATTGGAAAAACTCATATAAGCAAAAAATCTCAAATATCCCTGATCATGAGACATATAATTGTCACTATAAATAAGAACCATAATTCCAACAGTAGTGATTAATATCGACATAATAGAAGTAAGTGGATCAACCAAGCAGCCAAATTCTAAAGAAAAATCATTATTGATGGTCCAAGACCATACATATTGATAGACAGAATTATTATTTATTTGCTGAATAGAAAAAAGGGCTGAAAAAACCATAACTATACTTAATAATAAAACACTAGGAAAAGCCCACATACGGCGAAGATTTTTTGTTGCCGTTGGAAAAAGTAGAAGTCCTGTTCCAATTAAGATAGGAACTGGAAGTGGAATGAAAGGTATAATCCATGAATATTGATATGTATATTCCATAAAAAAATAAAAAAAAAATTTATCTTAATTAATTGTTTCTGAGTCACCGGTTCTTATTTCTTTTCTTTTGAAAGGGGTCGGTTAATAAAAAAAAATTAAGATATATAAAATAAAACTTAAATAGAATTTTCTAGCCTTAATTATTCTGAATCTTTCCAAACTACTTCAAATATTTAAAATCAAGAGGTTATAATTGGTCAAATGATATAAATAAGTCACTAGTGAAAAATAAATACGTATTTAATTTTATTAATACTGAATTGTTAATATTAAATTCAAATTTTTACATAAAATTTTATGAAGATAAAAAATGAAAATTCTAATTTTCATTTTAATTATTACGTATTACAATAATTTTTTTATATCTATAGAACAAGGATAAATAATTATACCAAAAACAGTATTTGATATGAATCATAAAGCCCATAACTAAAACTATTTATTGTAATTCGGTTATTTAGAATCATTAACCAATTTGTTTTGTAACTCATTGTTTGTCTTCCATTACAATAAAAGCTATTTGTAGGAAATGCTATGATATCCAACACTTTAATTTTACGGAAAAAAACGGGGGCAAATAAAATGCCTTTAAATTATGTATTTTGTATCCTTTAACAGATTAACTACTAGTCTCATTTGATAATTAAAATTTTGTGGACTCTTTCTTCGAGCTTGAACAATTAAATTAATATTAAATTAATTAATATAATAGAAAAAATTATTAAAGTTTTTTTTTTTTAATTAAGCGGGAGAAGGGTTGGGTTATTAAACTTTTAGATTTTTTTATTACATGTATAAATGTAACACGACGAAAATAGAAAGAAAACGAAACGGACAATCTTTCTTTTTTTTTTTTTTATTTTATCAACTTCAATCTATTTGGCATAGTGTACCTTATCGTTCTTATTAATATTTTATGTGATTTTTAACCCCCCCTTTTTTTTTGGAGTCTAATTTAGAGAAAAAATAGATAGAGAATAGTAAAGAACAATTGATTTTGAACAATAGATGTCTTTCACATCCAACCGAAAAACCTATTATAACTTTTTAATGGCAGTTCCAAAAAAGCGCACCTCTATTTCAAAAAAACGTATTCGTAAAAATATTTGGAAAAGGAAGGGATATAGGGCAGCATTGAAAGCTTTTTCGTTAGCGAAATCTCTTTCTACCGGGAGTTCTAAAAGTTTTTTTTGTGTAACAAATAAATAATCTGAATCGTTCTAATAACTAATAAAGTAATATAATTTTGTTTATAGTTTATTTATAAGATTTATAAGTTATAAAAATGATAAATAATATTTATCAATTATAATTAATATTTATCAATTATAATTAATATTAACATCATAATAGTATAGTAAAAGAATAAATATTAATATATAAGATAAAATAAATATTAATATATAAGATAAATTACAATATAAACAATATACATTAAAACTAAAATAAATAAAAAAGAATTAGTCTCATAATGTTTTAATTTAAAACGAATATAAAATTGAATTTGTTTTACTTTAATTTGAAGCCAAATTTTTCTTTCGTTTCTGATATAGATAAGAATTCTGTTGTCTACTGAATTCTAAAAATGAATGGTACTTTTTTGTTTGAAAAAAGGGTAAACGCAAGCGCAAGGTTTCGCCTTTCATTTTAGTATGTTTTATCATTTTCCGGATGGGGATTATCACTTTCCCCATCGCCCTTACTCAATAATAAAAAGAATTTTTTTTAGTTATATTTTTTATTTTATATTATAAAGAAGAGGTCGTTGAAACTAATTGATTAAGTTTAAAATGTTTTTTATAATCTTTTAAACCATTATTTTGGGTTTTAGAAATTATTATCACTATATAAATTCCTTAAACCCAATTAAATTAATATTAATAAAAGCCCCGTTTCCATTTTTAGGTAGTTATATGACGAATGCGCCAATTTTGAGTGATCTATTTTAGATCCTATGTTTCGATTGGAAGATCGATCAAGATATAATATATATATATTAATTAAAAAATTTATAAAATATTTTGAAGTACGGTACAATTTCTATACGAAATTTTTTTATATGATTGATACGACCATCCCAAATACCTAACTTAATGGGTTTGCTAAATCTTAACGCAAATTCTCTACACAACAAAAAATCCTAACGCAACCTAACTATGCAAATATTTACATAAATCTTTTGAGTGTATCGCTGAAATTGTGTTATATAAAAATTCTATTTTTTTATTAATCGATAAAATGCATTTTTTATTTTAGATTAATAAAATAAATGATAAAAGAAATTAATCATTAAAAAATGTAAACGAGGCAGAACATTTTTTTTACTTATATCCAGGGATTGAAGTAAAAATTATATAGTTACAACTGTTACATTTTAGTTTTAGGAGAGCATAAAGTAATAGTCTACGAAAAAATACATTGTTAGTTCAGTTAAATAAAATTGACATCCTAAAATACTAAATAACTAAATAACTAAATAAAAAAATACTAAATTAAATAACTAAATAAAAAGATAATAATAAGAAAAATAAATATTATTAACGTTAACGAAAACGTTTTAATCCCTAATTTTTAAACAAGTTTTTATTCATCAATTTGAATGGTTTCCTAAAAAAAAATATTGGATTGAATTAACTCCTTCAAGCTCGACGATTGAATAAAAATAGGTTATTATGATTTCGAATAAGCCGCTATGGTGAAATCGGTAGACACGCTGCTCTTAGGAAGCAGTGCTAGAGCATCTCGGTTCGAGTCCGAGTGGCGGCATGGCATCTTCTAAAAGAGTAAGTCCTATAATGAATTCAATTCCAATTCCAGATTTCAATTCCTATAATTGAGGGACGCCCTTATTAATTTAATAATTTTTATGATATTTTCAACTTTAGAGCATATATTAACTCATATATCCTTTTCGATCGTTTCAATTGTAATTACAATTCATTTGATAATTTTATTAGTCGATGAAATCGTAGGACTAGATGATTCGTCAGAAAAGGGGATGATAGCTACTTTTTTCTGCATAACAGGATTATTAGTTACTCGTTGGATGTATTTGAGGCATTTACCATTAAGTGATTTATATGAATCATTAATTTTTCTTTCGTGGAGTTTTTCCATTATTCATATTATTCCGTATTTTAAAAAACATAAAAACCATTTAAGCGCAATAACCGCGCCAAGTGCTATTTTTACTCAAGGTTTTGCTACTTCGGGTCTTTTAACTGAAATGCATCAATCCGCGATATTAGTACCCGCTCTCCAATCCCATTGGTTAATGATGCACGTAAGTATGATGGTATTGAGCTATGCAGCTCTTTTGTGTGGATCATTATTATCACTAGCTCTTCTAGTCATTACATTTCGAAAATTCATAAGGATTTTTAGTAAAAGCAATAATTTAGAAAATGAGTCAGTTTACTTTAGTGAGATTCAATACGTGAACGAAAGAAACAATGTCTTACGAAACACTTCTTTTATTTCGTCTCAAAATTATTACAGGTATCAATTGATTCAACAATTGGATCGTTGGAGTTATCGTATTATTAGTCTAGGGTTTATCCTTTTAACCGTAGGTATTCTTTCGGGAGCAGTATGGGCTAATGAAGCATGGGGATCATATTGGAATTGGGATCCAAAGGAGACTTGGGCATTTATTACTTGGACCATATTCGCTATTTATTTACATATTCGAACAAATAAAAATTTTGAAAGTGTAAATTCTGCAATTGTGGCCTCAATGGGCTTTCTTATAATTTGGATATGCTATTTTGGGGTTAATCTATTAGGAATAGGGTTGCATAGTTATGGTTCATTTACATTAACATCTAATTGAATAAAAGACTTGACGAATATAAACATAGGACGGCATACAGGTATATATACGAAAACTTCATGTAAACAATCAAGAACCATTTGAATCATTTCCATTACTTGATTCAAATGGTTCTCACAAATTCAAAAGATATCTAGTTATAATAGAATTCCAATTTATTTTTTTTACTTAAAAGAATATAAAAGACTCATTTTTTTATTGTACAATCAACCATTTTTAAAATCATGGGATTTCAGTTTCATTTTTTGGTTTACTCACAAAAACTATCGAAAAAAATAATTGGATATAATAGCTTCGACCTTGTCAACTGATAATGATAAAACGAAATCGGGATAAACACCAATACCTATTACAGGTAAAAGGATAGAGATCGAAACAAATAATTCTCGCGGTCCAGAATCAAAAAAATAAGAGTTTGGGGCATTAAAAAGCTTGTATCCATAGAACATCTGGCGTAACATAGATAATGAATAAATAGGAGTTAATATCATTCCAATTGCCATTACAAAAGTAATTAATATTTTTGTCATTAAAAGATATTTTTGACTAGTAAGTATTCCAAAAAAAACTAACAATTCGGCAACAAAACCGCTCATGCCCGGTAATGCAAGAGAAGCCATTGATAAGATACTGAAAGTCGTGAATATTTTTGGAATTGCGATAGCCATTCCGCCCATTTCGTCGAGATAAACAAGACGTATTCTATCATAACTCGTTCCGGCCAAGAAAAAAAGCGCAGCGCCAATAAATCCGTGAGAGATTATTTGTAAAATGGCTCCGTTGAGTCCTGTATCGCTTATAGAACCAATTCCTATAATTATGAAACCCATATGAGATACAGAAGAGTAGGCTATTCTTTTTTTTAAATTACGCTGACCGGGAGATGTTGAAGCTGCATAGATTATTTGAATTGTGCCTACTATAATCAACCAGGGAGAGAATATAGAATGGGCGTGGGGTAATAATTCCATATTGATCCGAACCAATCCATACGCTCCCATTTTTAATAAGATTCCGGCTAAAAGCATACAAGTACTGTAATGTGCCTCTCCATGGGTGTCTGGTAACCATGTATGTAAGGGTATGATCGGTGATTTGACAGCAAAAGCAATAAGAAATCCAATATAGAATATTATTTCCAGTGCTACAGGATACGATTGATTAGCTGATGTTTCAAAATTTAATGTTGGTTCATTGGAACCATATAAACCAATACCCAAAACTCCCATTAATAAAAAAACGGAACTTCCTGCAGTGTACAAAATAAATTTTGTAGCTGAATACAAACGTTTCTTTCCCCCCCACATGGATAGAAGTAGATAAACTGGAATTAATTCTAACTCCCACATGATGAAAAAAAGTAAAAGGTCTCGAGAAGAAAATGGTCCTATTTGACCGCTATACATTGCTAACATCAGAAAATGGAATAGTCGGGAATCTCGAGTAATCGGCCGAGCCGCTAAAGTAGCTAAAGTTGTGATAAATCCTGTCAGTAAAATGGGTCCTATAGAAATTCCATCTATTCCCAATCTCCAGTAAAAATAAAAAAAATCGATCCATTTATAATCCTCTGTCAGTTGCATTAATGGATCATCCAATTGGAAACGATAACCGAATGCATAGGTTGTTAGAAGGAGTTCCATTATGCATATACCTATAGTATACCACCGAATTATCTTATTTCCTCTATGAGGGAGAAAGAAAATTAAGGAACCCGCGAATATTGGCAAAACTACAACTAGCGTTAACCAAGGAAAATTATTCATGGTAAAAACAAGATAAACTTGGACCAGAAAAACCCGTGCTCAAAATAAATAGTTTTTGAGCGCGGGTTTTTGTCGGTAAAGGTAAAAAAATCAAATGTATTCAAGTAGGGTTTTCTGGAACGTATTAATAAGCCAGACCCATACTTCGAGTTGTTTCATGCCATAAATAAACTCGAACACTCAAGAAATCTGTCGGACAGGCGGATTCACATCTCTTACAACCGACACAGTCCTCTGTTCTTGGAGCAGAAGCAATTTGCTTAGCTTTACACCCGTCCCAAGGTATCATTTCTAATACATCCGTTGGGCAGGCGCGCACGCATTGAGTACACCCTATACACGTATCATAAATCTTTACTGAATGTGACATTTGGATCTATAAATTTTTGAATGTCAGAAAGTTTCGATCTAGTAAACTTGTAAATGAATCATATATTTAGACACCAGATGAATCAATAATTTATCATAATTTTTCTAATCAATCTACTTCTGGATTGACTCATGCGATAGAGCCAAGATACTTTAATTTCTTACATTTTTGAAAACATGTATTATTACGTAATGTATGGTCATGGTAATTCTAATTTATGAATATTAGAATTTATATGATTAATACTACTTATTCAACAAATTCGATTGATTGATACGAGTTGATTTTCTGTTACGATAAATTGATGAAACAATAGCCGGGCCAATAGCTGCTTCAGCGGCTGCAATAGCTATAACAAAAATTGAGAAAATATTTCCTTTTAATTGGCGACTATCAAAAAAATCAGAAAATGTTACGAAATTCATATTAACCGCATTCAGTATAAGTTCAAGACACATAAGGGCTCTAACCATATTCCGGCTCGTGATCAATCCATAGATACCGATAGAAAATAAGTAGGCACTCAAAACAAGTACATGTTCGAGCATCATTGACCAACTCCTTATCAATTTCGATTCATTTCAATATGAACTGAACAACAATTCAACAGATTCAATTGACTAGAATAAAAAAAAGTACGGAACAAAGGCAGATTTTCTATTGTTAATAGAATAGATTGAATAATTTCTATTTTAGACATAAACAATCTTTAATTAAAGGGAAATAAATGTAATGTAATGTAATAAAACCGAACAGAGTTTAATGTGCATTGCTAATTCTATAAATTTTTTACTGTCGCGCCACGGCAATTGCACCTATCAAAGCGGCTAAAAGAATTATCGAAACGAATTCAAATGGAAGAAAAAAATCTGTTGATAAATGAATTCCAATTTGTTGACTATTACTTATCAAATCTTGCTCTATAATCTGGTTTGATCTTGTAGTCCAAATAATTCCGTACCATGACGTATCCGTAATAATAATCATGAGTAAAACAAAAATACTTGTACAAACTGGCAAAGTAACCACATCCCCAATGGTCCAAAGATTCAAATCTTTGTAATATTCTGAACCATTCATGAACATCACAGCAAATACGATTAAAACATTTATAGCTCCCACGTAAATAAGGAGTTGTGCAGCAGCTACAAAATAAGAGTTTAATAGAATATAGAATAAGGATATACAAACAAGAACCAGTCCCAATGAAAAGGCAGAATAAATGGGGTTGGTAAATAATACCACCCCCATACCTCCTAGTATAAGAACCGATCCCAGAAAGACTAAAAGAAAATCATGTATTGGTCCGGGCAAATCCATTATATGTAAAATAAGAGATAAATAAATAGAAATGTTTTTCATGACCTTATTGAGACCCGACCAGAAAATTTTTTTTTTATGATTTTTGAGCAATTCCTAATTGAATCCTAAGTAAATAAATACTAAGGGATATGAATAAATGTGAGTACTATTATTGGACTAATTTCATTCTTTATCTGAAAGAGTCGTTCTAATTCTAAACGATATATTTAAAAAAAAATTATGGATATATTAATTAATGGATTTTCAATCCAAATTAAGACGCGTTTCTTACCAACCAATCAATAGTTGGTATTTGTAGTTATTGACCAAACAACACGAAAGAAACCTAAATTCCTTCTATATTAGTTATTAGTAAAGTAATTATAAATTAGTCGTTAATAAGAGATTTACTTATTTATTTGAGGCGAATTCAAAATTGTTCGAATTGTATAATCGTCAATTACTGACATTGGTAAACGACCCAAAGCAATTTGATTATAATTCAATTCGTGACGATCATAAGTAGAAAGTTCATATTCTTCAGTCATTGATAAACAATTCGTTGGACAATACTCAACGCAATTACCACAAAATATACAGACTCCGAAATCAATACTGTAATTAAGCAGCCGTTTCTTGCGAATATCAGTTTCCAATTTCCAATCAACAACGGGTAGATCTATAGGACATACACGAACGCATACTTCACAAGCAATACATTTATCAAATTCAAAATGGATTCGACCGCGGAAACGCTCCGCGGTGATTGATTTTTCATAAGGATATTGAATAGTTACGGGTAAACGATTTGCGTGGGATAAAGTAATCATGAAACTTTGACCAATGTACCTTGCAGCTCGTACTGTTTGTTGACCATAATTCATGAACCCAGTTACCATAGAGAACATATCGTTAATATATATATGAATAGTTTTATGTTTGTTTATTTCTCTTGTTTGAGACACGTTGTGAATATAGAATGTTACTTTACAGTGAAAAGAGTTGGAAAGAAGTTGTTAATAATAGATTACCGAGAGAAATAGGTAAAAGAAATTTCCATCCAAGATTCAATAGTTGGTCCATTCTTAGCCTCGGTAAAGTCCATCTTGTTGTGATAGGAATGAACAAGAACAAATAAGTTTTAGCTAATGTAATAAAGATACCAATTATCGCTCCAAAAACTCCACATGTTTTATTTATTTCAAAAAGCTCAGAAACATATATGTCCGGAATAGATATATTCCAACCTCCCAAGTAAAGAACTGTTACAAATAATGAAGAAACCAATAGGTTTAGATAGGAAGCAACATAAAATAACCCAAATTTTATACCCGAGTATTCGGTTTGATAACCTGCTACTAACTCTTCTTCTGCTTCTGGTAAATCAAAAGGTAATCTCTCACATTCTGCTAGGGAAGAAATAATAAAAATGATAAACCCTATAGGCTGACGCCACAAATTCCATCCCCAAAAACCATATTTTGATTGCGCCTCAACAATATCAATTGTACTTGAACTGTTAGATAATTATAGTCGGTGATACCATCACTGTTACCATCGCTATTACAGAACCGTACATGAGATTTTCACCTCATACGGCTCCTTGAAGGCCAGAAATAAATATAGGGACCGCGTCAGTATTCTTTTTTGAATCTTGATATGTTTGTAGGATGGATAACTATCGGCCGGTCCCAAATTAGACCAATTGAATTCTGTCTGTTATAATTATTTTAATTCAAAATTAAATAAAAAAAGTACTTCTGAATTGATCTCATCCTTTCTTTAATTTAATAATTTCAATAATAATTTCAATTCTTCTTTGTTCAGTAATAACTTAACTGTTCAATAAAATACTTCTTGTAAAAATATCAATAACCCGTTGGTTTCACGTACGAAAAAAAAATTCTATATTAATTAATGAATTATGACACAAATTATATATCTATTAATATGTATATGGGAAAGAATAAAAGTAACAAAGAATAAATAAAGTATATCTTTATTTATTTTTTTTTTTTCGTTCCTATTCTTCTTTCTATTTCTGAGAAAAAGAGGGCTTTCAAAATAAAGTAAAGGATTATTTCGTTTCGAATAGTTATTTATTAAATCGGTGGATAGGAGTATACTCTGGATTGGAATCGTGTCATGGGGAGTACTGCCTGATCATTTCTACCAACTTAAAGCCCCAATTAGTATTCTTTGTTTGTATATTATGTAAAAATGTCCTTTTGGAGAATTTACATAATCTCCATTACTAATCCTTTACATATGTTCGTGTTTCTAACCATCCACTCGTTTTTGCTCAATCCCCCGTTATGCTAATACATAAAAATGATAGTGAAAACTCAATACGGTTGATCTTTTGAACCCGCTTCAAGTCAGGATGACTAATCAACCAATCTTGGGGGAAACGGTCTCTTCTGTTTATGTTTATTTCCGCTTAACTCTCTAACTCTTATACATAGAAAATGAGAATCCATCTTTTTACTGCGAATTTATATATAAGCTGTTTTCTTTCACTCATATAACTATTTGATTTAGTTCATCAACCCGAATAATTAATAAAAAAAAATTAAGATATCTACTCAATCCATTCCAACCCTTTCCTTGAAAGGAAGGAATAGAGAAAAGTTTCTGTCTATGTATCAACGAATCGCACGTAGAGATATTGATAACACACATAAAGTTAATGGTATTTCATAACTAATCGATTGAGCAGCAGCTCGTAGACCGCCTAAAAAGGAATATTTATTATTTGACCCGTATCCCGACATAAGAAGTCCAATTGGAGCAATACTGGAAATGGCAATCCATAAAAAAACACCGATATTGAGATCCGCTAAAACAAGGTGATATCCAAAAGGAACTACTGAATAGCTTACTAAAATTGATATGACTGCTATGGATGGCCCGATACTGAATAAACGAGTATCCCCCCTAGATGGAAAAAGATTTTCTTTGAAAAGTAGTTTTGTCCCATCTGCTAGAGCTTGAAGAACTCCCAAAGGGCCGGCGTATTCAGGTCCAATACGTTGTTGTATCCCTGCCGATATTTCTCTTTCTAACCATACAATTACCAGTACGCCTATTGTGATTCCCACTACAAGAGTCAAAATAGGAACAAGAACCCATAGAATTCCATAAACCTCTTTAAAAAATTCTAATCTAGAAAAAGAATCGATATCTTGTACTTCCGGTGTATCAATTATCATTTCAACGATCAACTTCTCCCATAATGATATCTATACTACCTAGTATCGTCATAATATCAGCCAATTTCATTCTTTTAACTAACCGCGGAAGAATTTGCAAATTGATAAAACCCGGCGGGCGGATTTTCCATCTCCAAGGAAAACCACTCTGATCCCCTATGAGAAAAATTCCCAATTCTCCCTTTGGGGCTTCTACTCTCACATAAAGTTCTTGTTTCGGCAATTCAAATGTAGGAGACGGCTTTTTACTAATAAATCGATATTCAAAATCATTCCATTCCGGATTCCTTTCTCTATCAAAGTATCGTATTTCTAAATTCTCATAGGGTCCCCCTGGAATTCCTTCCAGGGCCTGTTGAATAATTTTTACGGATTCTATCATTTCACCAATTCGGACTAGATAACGAGCCAATGAATCTCCTTCTTTTTGCCACTGTACTTCCCAATCAAATTCGTCGTAACATTCATAATGATCAACTTTACGAAGATCCCATTGTATTCCGGAAGCTCGCAGCATTGGTCCCGATAAACCCCAATTTATTACTTCCTCTCTACCAATAATGCCTACTCCCTCGACTCGTTCTAAAAAAATAGGATTTCGTGTAATAAGTTTTTGATATTCAGCAACTCTTGTTAAAAAATAATCGCAGAAATCCAAACATTTATCTATCCAGCCATGAGGTAGATCGGCCGCTACTCCTCCGATACGAAAATAATTATGCATCATTCTCATACCGGTGGCAGCTTCGAATAGATCATATACTAATTCTCTTTCTCTGAAAATATAGAAAAAGGGAGTTTGTGCACCAATATCCGCCATAAAAGGACCGAGCCATAACAGATGAGAAGCTATACGACTCAACTCCAACATAATTATTCTGATATAGCTGGCTCTTTTAGGTACTTGAATATTTCCCAACTGTTCCGGTCCGTTTACAGTTATTGCTTCTGTGAACATAGTAGCTAAATAATCCCACCGTGTTACATAAGGCAAATATTGTATAATTGTTCGATTTTCCGCAATTTTTTCCATTCCGCGGTGTAAATAACCCAATATTGGTTCACAGTCAATAACATCTTCACCATCTAGAGTAATGATGAGTCGAAGAACACCATGCATTGATGGGTGGTGGGGGCCCATATTGACTATCATGAGGTCTTTTCTTGTAGCCGGTATATTCATAGGTTTTTCCTCGATTCATTCTTTCATGAATTGCTGAAAACGAAAAAAAGTTCATTAAAATTCAAGATCTAATAAATCAAATAATTCAAAATGCCTTTATAAAAATCAAATTAACGAGTTTTTGACTCCCGAATATCCAACCGATTAATTAATTCTTTATAACATATTCTATTTTTCTTTGACAAATAAGACAGTAATCGTTGGCGTTTTCCCAGAATTTTACGTAAACCTCTCTGAGATAAATAGTCTTTTTTGTGTAATTGTAAATGTGAAGTAAGTCTTCGTATCCTATTGGTGAAACTAACTATTTGAAATTCAACAGATCCTCTGTTTTCGTCTTTTTCTTCTTGTGAAATAACTGAGATGAATGAATTTTTTACCATAAACTGAAATCTTCTCTCCCCCCCTCTTTTTATTTTAAGATATTTTTTATTGATAGATATCTTTATTGATCAGTAATAATAATGCCCCTAATTTTTATTTGGTATATACAAAAATTTGTATTTCGTTATTAATTTCTAATTTTTTTAATTTAATAAAACTTACTCAATCCTATTTTCATTTTAAAATTGAATTTGAAAGGGGATACAAAAGTATGGTTGGTTTCTTCACTCACAAAAGATAAAAGTTTAGACCTAAAATAATAAAATTTTGTTCATTCTAGATCTAATTGATATGTCATTGAATTAGTATCATGTATCAGAATGGAATGTAAGACAATGTATGCGTGCATCTCTTTGTCGTCATAGACCAGATATGGTATGGGAAATATAGGAAAAATGTACTATTAATGAATTTTCAATCGCGGATACATACGTATCCTTACCATACTGAAACAACTGCCATTATTGGTATTAAACCAATAACGATTCATACAAGCTAAATCTTCTAATCGATAATTGGGCCAAAGAAATAGCTTTAATTTTATAATTTTTTTTTTATATTTTTTGCTTTTATCCACAACTTGACTGTTTACCTCATTCCCATTACAAAAAGATGCCTTTCTATGTCTATTCTTAGAATTTAAACAAATTAGAATTCGCAATTCTCTACGACGTCTAGGCGATAAAATATTTTCAGGAACAAACAAATCATAATTTTTTTTATATCTATTTCCAGTCATCTTTTGATGTTTTGTAATGACTTCATCAGAATTCTTATCAACATGTTTTTTTTCTCGGTATCTTTGATTTATTTGATGTTTACTTTTATGAACTAATGAAATACCGAGGGTTTGATACATAATAAATTTTCCATCATTTTTTATAGCTAGACGAATTGGTTCAATAATCAAAAATCCCCTTTTAATAAATTCTGTAAGAGTTACATCTTTCTGAATCGTCAAAATATCCAGACTCATTTCGCCCCTTTGAATAGAGGATATAGTAATTTCTCTTGGATTTATCAGTCTAAGCAGGAGACAATATACGTTGATGTTATTGATTATTTTTTTATTTAAAGAATCATCCCATCTCAATTGAAAATACAAATACCTTTTTAGGAAGAAATCAAACTCCGCTTTTGTATTGATCTTGTATTGCTTTTTATTTCTATGTTTTTTCATGTCCGATCCCGTATAATCTTCTTCAACATCTTTTTCTTGGTTTGAAAGAGCTGATTTAAGATCTGCTTGGCCCGTGGATTCTTTTTCTCCTTGATTTCGGTTTTCTAATTCAAGAGATTTTTTTTCATTCGACGATATTGATATAAAAGGATCTCTTTTTTTATTTCCAGTGATGCTTTTGTTTTCACTAGCATTTTTTTTTATATTAGAATTAAAAAGTAGTAATTTAATTGGTATAACCCACGGTTTCATTTTATACGTATTATAAAGTCTCACAAATTCTGGCAAGAACCAAAGTTCCAGATTTGATATGGGACGACTTAGTATTTCTTCATTCATTCCCATCCAATCCAAAAGGGGTTTTTGATTGGATAGGTTGATTTTTTGGTCTTGCTGAAGTGTGAGATAAAAAAGACCCTTATTATTGATTTTATCAATTATTTGATACTTATTAACCCTAGTCTTAGTATATTTATTACTGTTAGTGTCAGTATCAATATTGATCCAGGCCTCAATATCGACCTTCGTTTTAAGACAAAAATCGAGAATTCTCCAATCAAAAAATTTTCTATCCGTATTTTTATCCATATCTCGAATATCATCTTCTACCATATTAAATGATTTTTGTTTATGTGTGTTGTAATTATAAAAAATATCTTGGTTAGTTTTTACTTGTAATGGTGATCCATAAATTGAAGAGTACTTCTTAGTTTCAGAATTTATAGATTTATATGCTAAAAGATCATATCTATATTGTTTTTTAAAATTATCCTTTTGATTCAATAATAAATCCGTTTCAATTTTTGTTTTTTTTTCGTAGTGAATTAATTCATCTTTTTCATATAAATCACACAAATCTTTATATAAATCTTTATTTTGAGCTATACAGTTCAATATATTTCGCCATTTTTGTGGTACTACTCTAGACCATTTAATTTGAGATACATCACATTGATATTGATAATGACTCCTTAACCAATTTGTCCATTGATTCATTCCAGAATTGCGAAGATTCTTAGGTCTTAATTCGGAATGAAATAGGTCTTGTCTTACAACAAAAAAATCCTTTATTTCATTCTTAAGAAAAAGGGGGGTTCCATTATATTGAAATACGGATTTCAATTTCTCTAACTTAATAAGTTGGGTTTGTGATAATTTGTAAAATACATATGCTTGTGAAAAGTAAGATAAGTCAAAAAAAGTCTTTGAATTTTTTTGACTAAGACTAATATTAGTATTAGAAAGTGACTCTTTTATAATCGAAATAAATTTAATTAAACTTTGATTTGTTTTATTAATTCTTTCTTGATTTGCTTCATTACTGTTAATGTTTTTATTAAGAATTTTTTTTGTTGATTCAAGAAAAAGTTGTGTATTGATACTAGGAATATTAATCATAGATAGAAAGATATCTATGTATATCTTTTCAATGAAAAATATTATAAAATAATGGGATTTACGGATTAATCGAGCAGTTCTTCTTTTTAATATCTGCCAAATATTTTTTTGTGATTCCAATTTTTTATCATCATAACTTATTTTGTTAGAACTCAAATTTCTATCTGAAGTTATAAATCCCTTTTTCTTGTCTTTTGTAATTTTTTCTATTTGATTTATGATTGTGTTTATTCTATCAGTCAGATCTTGCATTTTTTTTTCTGTTAATGAATAATTTGTCCAATCCTGAGATCTAATTTGAATGGACGATTCCTGAATCATCCGATTACTGATTATTGAATCTTTTTTAATTTCACTCAATTCATATACTTCTATTTCTCTCAATCCAAATAATATAATTGGGTTTATTTTTGAGAGTTCTTTTATTATTTCTTTTATAAACAGAATGTTTTTAATGATCCATTTTTTTGGTTTTTTTGAGACATTTAGAAACAATTTTGTTTGTTCTTTAAAAATTCCTAGAATTATAAAACATTTCTTTTGCAATTTTTTAATTTTTTTTTTGAGTTCTTTTAAAATCGGTTCAAAAAATGAAAGTTTTTTTCTGGGAGAACCAAAAGGTAGTTCAGCTTCCATTCCAAAAATTGTTAAAAAACAAAAATCATTTTTTTGACCTTGCTTTTTCATTGGATCGTTATAAGGGGCTCGTAACTTAGATCTGTGCCAAGGTTTAAGACGAAAAGGAAATAGGATCTTGATCTGAATGCCGTCTGTTAACCAGTTTTTTGGAAATTCTTTTTCTGATAATTGAACGCCGTTATAGGTACATTTAACATGCATTTCTCTATTCCAATCCTTTAAGTCCTCATACCATTCCGGAAATTGAAATAATAGTATACGGACGATATTTTTAGCTATTATCAATGAAGGTAATATAATATATTTTCTAAGAATTGATTGGGTTACTAATAAAAAACCTCTCATTACTTGAGCAAGTAAAATACTATCCCAGGCTTCCGCTATTTGTATACGCACTTTCTCCTTTCTTTTGTCTTCTTCTTTTTTGTCCTCCTCTTTTTTTTTCGCGCTTTCTTTTGTCTTTTTCTCTGTATAATTCGAAATTGTGAATTCTGTGTTTTTCCACATCCAATTTCTAAAAATTTTTTTCATCCGTTCAGAAATATCAAAAAAAAAAGATTTGTCTATTCGGTCCAAAAAAAGAGGGGAATGCGCATTTGCTTCAAAGAGTTTCCAAGTAACTGTTTTACGTCTTTGAGCGCGCATGGAGC